AGTAATAGGGATATTTATTCCATATATTTTGATATTCAAAATCAAATTTTTGAGATTGACAATGATCCTTCTTTACTGAGTGAACTAGAAAGTTCTTTTTTTAGTTATCGTAATTATAGTTATCTGACGAATCGATCTAAGAATAACGATTCCCACTATGATCGTTACATGTATGATACTAAATATAGTTGGAATAATCACATTAATAGTTGCATTGACTCTTATCTTCGTTCTCAAATCTGTATTGAGAGTTCCATTTTAAGTGGTAGTCACAATTACAGTGACAGTTACATTTATAATTACATTTGTGGTGAAGGTGGAAATAGTAATGAAAGGGGCAGCTCCAATATAAGAACTGTCAGGAATACTATTGATTTCAATATAAGAGAAAATTCTACTAATTTCGATTTGACTCAAAAATATAGGCATTTGTGGGTTCAATGCGAAAATTGTTATGGATTAAATTATAAGAAATTTTTTAAGTCAAAAATGAATATTTGTGAACAATGTGGATATCATTTGAAAATGAGTAGTTCAGATCGAATCGAACTTTCGATTGATCCAGGTACTTGGGATCCTATGGATGAAGACATGGTTTCTCTGGATCCTATTGAATTTCATTCGGAAGAAGAACCTTATAAAGATCGTATTGATTCTTATCAAAGAAACACAGGATTAACCGAAGCTGTTCAAACGGGCACAGGTCGACTAAACGGTATTCCCATAGCAATTGGAGTTATGGATTTTCAGTTTATGGGGGGTAGTATGGGATCCGTAGTAGGCGAAAAAATCACCCGTTTGATCGAGTATGCTACCAATAAATTTTTACCTCTTATTCTAGTGTGTGCTTCCGGAGGAGCACGTATGCAAGAAGGAAGTTTGAGCTTGATGCAAATGGCTAAAATATCTGCTGCTTTATATGATTATCAATCAAATAAAAAGTTATTCTATGTATCTATCCTTACATCTCCTACTACTGGTGGGGTGACGGCTAGTTTTGGGATGTTGGGGGATATCATTATTGCCGAACCTAATGCCTACATTGCATTCGCAGGTAAAAGAGTAATCGAACAAACATTGAATAAGACAGTACCTGAAGGTTCACAAGCGGCTGAATATTTATTCCATAAGGGCTTATTTGATCCAATCGTACCACGTAATCCTTTAAAGGGTGTTTTGAATGAGGTATTGACGCTTCACGCTTTTTTTCCTTTGAATTCAAATTCCATTAAGTAGTAAGTAGAGCCTTAAGTTCAATTATTTTATTTTTAGTGAACAAATAGTTAGTTTATCGGAATCAAAGTAAAAATCCGAAGAATGTATTTTTTCTTTGGTGACATAAGATTTAATACAAAATTGTATTGTATAAAGTAAAGAATCATGTGGACAATTCTTTTTTTTTTACCGATATTTTTGATTAGTAATCAGGAAACCTCTATCAACAAGATAAAAAAAAAAGAAAATTCTGCCTTATGCGAAATTAAAATTAGGCAAATAAACCAAGTTTTCTTTTTCCTTTTTGCTGTGTATGTATATATAATTCAAATATAGAAAATATAGCTATAGAGTATCGTATCTTTTCTCCCGAGAAATCTCTATTTTGGCTAAGAATCCCTCTTGTTGGATCGAATTCTAATGAGTCTTTCGGGAATTTCTAATTAAATAAAAATGAAATAAAAAATGGGAATTCATTCAAATGATAAGACACGAATGGATTTTATCATACATATATTTTTCTATTTCATGTAGAAAGACGAATAAGTATTATTTATTTCATTATACATTCTTTAATTAGACATTCCTTGCATTTCTTTATTATATATATACTCACTTAGATATACTTAGTATAATTATATACGAATTATAATTATTATAAGATATCTTTATAACAGGTACAAATATTACATCGAGGTACCCATTCTATGACAACTTCCAACTTACCCTCTATTTTTGTGCCTTTAGTAGGCCTAGTATTTCCGGCAATTGCAATGGCTTCTTTATTTCTTTATGTTCAAAAAAACAAGATTGTTTAGATCCGATGGGTCCCAATCTCATCTATTTTTTTTTTTAAGACTTAGATATAGATAACACGCCTATCTATTTAATAGAATATGGTGTAACATATGGCTTCCTCCAAACATAAATGAGGGAGCTGTTGTGTGTAAATCTATGATATGAGTAAATGAGTTATGGCTATATTCAAATAGATCGGAATCGAGGCGGATATCTGAAATGTAAAGTCAATGTATCTATATGGGTGTAGATATCTATGGGAGATCATATAAAGTGAATGTTATTATTTTAGCCCTAACCAATTCGATCAATTACTCTTAAAGAGTTACATCAGAATGGCGCTAGTTGATGAGAGTTACTTCGGAAATAAAAAAAAGGAAAGTAAAATCCATTTGGACTATTTTCTCAATTCTAATAAAATGTAACTGGATCTAGTATGAGTTGGCGATCAGAACATATATGGATAGAGCTTATAGTGGGGTCTCGAAAAATAAGTAATTTCTGCTGGGCCTTTATCCTTTTTTTAGGTTCATTAGGATTCGTATTGGTTGGAACTTCCAGTTATCTCGGTAAGAATTTGATATCTTTAGTTCCGTCTCAGCAAATAAATTTTTTCCCACAGGGGATGGTGATGTCTTTCTACGGGATCGCGGGTCTCTTTATTAGTTCCTATTTGTGGTGCACAATTTCGTGGAATGTGGGTAGTGGCTATGATCGATTCGATAGAAAAGAAGGAATAGTGTGTATTTTTCGTTGGGGATTTCCTGGAAAAAATCGTCGTATCTTCCTACGATTCCGTATGAAAGATATTCAGTCCATCAGAATAGAAGTTAAAGAGGGGATTTTTGCTCGTCGTATCCTTTATATGGAAATCAAAGGACAGGGGGCCATTCCCTTGACGCGTAGTGATGAGAATCTGACTCCGCGAGAAATTGAGCAAAAAGCTGCCGAATTGGCCTTTTTCTTGCGCGTACCAATTGAAGTATTTTGAAATGAACTGGAACTGAAGAAAAAATTCTTTCTCAGTGGCAGGGAAAAAATTCAAGAATTCTCTTTTCTTTCTATAGCATAGCTGCAAGTTTTTTCAAAACGTTCATTCGAGCCAAAGTAGACGTATACGGAACGGCCATAAAACGAAACTTTTTTGTCTTGTTTTTCCACTCAACTTTTTTTCTTGTTTTTCCACTCATTTTTGATCATGACATCACAACATTCTTCATAAATATAAATCTGTCTCCATTTTTACTGTGGGGGTAGCCGGGGGATTTTTTTCGAAATATTTTCTATTTTGATAGAAGGGGAGTTCCTTTGGTTCGAAATCCGAATAATATTCATTGAAGTGGTTCTTTCAGGGATTTTTCGAAAGGGCTTCGAGTTTGATCAATGGAGGTATCTGGAAACAAGACTTTTAAAATTATTTCTTGATTCGAATTCGAAGTGGGCTCTTATTCTATTTCTGTATTCTTTATAGATTCGAGGACTAACCGCTGAATCACAAATAAAAAAGGGAATAGATTCATAGGTTAGCTGCCTTGTAATAAAACTTATGGTTGAGAGAAAAATCAAATATTAGATCACATAAATTCGACGAATGAGGTGGGCTCATTAACAATTCCAATTCACGGATGAAAAAATGGCAAAAAAAAAATCCTTTCTTCCTCTTCTATATCTTACATCTATAGTTTTTTTACCCTGGTGGATCTCTCTCTCATTTAATAAAAGTCTTGAATCTTGGGTTACTAATTGGTGGAATACTAGGCAATCTGAAACTTTTTTGACTGACATTCAAGAAAAGAGTATTCTAGAAAAATTCATAGAATTAGAAGAACTCTTACTCTTGGAAGAAATGATAAAAGAAGACCCGGAAAGAGATCTACAAACGCTTCGTATCGGGATCCACAAAGAAACGATCCAATTGATCAAGATGCACAATGAGGATCAGATCCATACGATTTTTCACTTATCGACAAATATAATCTGTTTCATTATTTTCAGTGGTTATTCTATTCTGGGTAATGAAGAACTTGTTATTCTTAACTCTTGGGTTCAAGAATTCCTATATAACTTAAGTGACACAATAAAAGCTTTTTCTATTCTTTTATTAACTGATTTATGTATCGGATTCCATTCACCCCATGGTTGGGAACTTATGATTGGCTATGTCTACAAAGATTTTGGATTTGCTCATAACGACCAAATTATATCTGGTCTTGTTTCCACTTTTCCAGTCATTCTAGATACAATTTTTAAATATTGGATCTTTCGTTATTTAAATCGTGTATCTCCATCACTTGTAGTGATTTATCATTCAATGAATGACTGATCCAACTAGAATATGTTACATAAGCAAAACATTTAAAGACGTACTTACTCTTTCTACCGAGACGAGGATTTCTCCTATTCTACCGAGACGAGGATTTCTCCTATTCCTATATTCCAGTAAAATTATTTCAGTAAATGGCAGAATTGTGGATAGGGACTATACAAGCGACCTACCTAATTTTATTGTAGAAATTTTCGGGATCAATGATTGGACCATGCAAATTAAAAATACCTTTTCTTGGATAAAGAAAGAGATTACTCGATCTATTTCCGTATCGCTGACGATATATATCATAACTCGGACATCCATTTCAAATGCATATCCCATTTTTGCACAGCAGGGTTATGAAAATCCACGAGAAGCGACCGGGCGTATTGTATGTGCCAATTGCCATTTAGCCAATAAGCCCGTGGAAGTTGAGGTTCCACAAGCGGTACTTCCTGATACTGTATTTGAAGCAGTTGTTCGAATTCCTTATGATATGCAAGTAAAACAAGTTCTTGCTAATGGTAAAAAGGGGGGTTTGAATGTGGGGGCTGTTCTTATTTTACCCGAGGGGTTTGAATTAGCCCCCCCCGATCGTATTTCGCCCGAGATGAAAGAAAAGATAGGCAATCTGTCTTTTCAGAACTATCGCCCCACTAAAAAAAATATTCTTGTTATA